GTTTATTGTATAATATTTTTATTTCTTACTAATAATTAATATGAATTACTAATAAGAATCTGAATAGAATAAGAATTTTATTGTATCTATTAGAGAATATAGAATATATTTATTAATAAATATATTCTATATTTTTAATTGGTTAGTCAATTGAAAGATTCCTCATAAGAATGATACCTCTTAGAAGTAGATACTAGTTCTTATGTCAATTGCAAAATATCTAGTTGTTTTCAATTCTAAATTAAAAAAGGGGGCGCTCGTTGGACTAAATAAAGGGACGGAAGAAGGCGAATCAGTATGTTAATCCAAATGAAGAATAAATTGTAGGAGTTAAATCGGAATATCTATATAGTCTATATAGAAAGAATATATATAAAGCAATAGCAGCAATGAAAGTCCACGGAAAAAACAATATGTATTTTTCTTTTTCTATTTGTTTAAAAGATTAAACAAAAGGATTGGCAAATAAAAGTGCTAATGCTACAACCAGCCCATAAATAGTTAAAGCTTCCATAAAAGCCAGACTAAGTAATAAAGTACCCCTTATTTTGTCCTCTGCTTCCGGTTGTCGCGCAATCCCTTCTACAGCTTGCCCTGCAGCTGTACCTTGACCAACTCCAGGTCCAATAGAAGCAAGCCCGACGGCCAACCCAGCAGCGATAACAGAAGCAGCAGAAATCAGTGGATCCATGATAAGTTTCTCCTATTCCAAATAAAATAAAATAAAGAAAAGAAATAGTTAATAATATAATCAACCAAGAAATTATGACTTAATTATTTCATTCTTCATTTATCTAGTCGAAGTTTAATTCATGAATAATTTTTATTGAATTATCCAAATAACTTCGATATTCATTTTTTTTTTTTTTTTCGTTTCTATCCATGTAGTTTTTTGTGAATACATACAATTTTTGTTCTTATCTTAAATTTTGAACCATTCTTTTAATTCTTCGTTCTTTCTTTTTCTTTATTTCCATTTTTGAGTTATTCAATACCTAAATTTAGAGTAGTAGCAGGACAAATTTAGATAGTCATATATAACTAATGAATATCTACTATGACATATACATGTGTTTGTTCGATACCGTAAACCAATTAGTTATACCTTAGATTCAATAGGATTCGAGAATCATTCTTGGAAACCCCTAAAAAACTAAGAGTTGTCTTATAACGATTAGATTCTATATACACTTAGTTCGACCCCCTCACCCTATTTTTTGTCCTTTCTTTTATTCTATCCCATATGGATTATCCCATATGGATCGAATTAATCTAAATCAATTCGAAAGACCAAATTATTACTGTGGAAATATTCGAATTTGATTTTAGGAAAATCAAATAAACTTTTGTCAATTATTAAATGTGAATGAATGAAACGGAAATATTTTGTAGTTCGATATAACATCTTTTTTTTTTTGAATTACATGTCGTAAACAACGTAGATATCATCCGAAATTATAGTTCCCAATCTAATATTTCTAATATTAATTAAATATAATATACTAATAATTAATATACTAATCATTAAATATATTAAATATACTAAAAATATATTAAATATACTAATCAATTTTGACATCTAAACTAAATAAGAATTTTAATTAATTAATTGAATATGTTTATAGTTCTAATTGAATGAACAAAATAATAAATAAAAATAATATTCATTGGAGTAAAATACAAATTGGTCAAAAAAAGACTATTTTGATAACTAATCAATGATGGCCTTCCATGGATTCACCTATATAAGCCGCAGCTAAGGTAGCAAAAATAAGAGCTTGAATACCGCTTGTAAATAATCCCAGAAACATAACAGGTATAGGAACTACTAAAGGTACTAACGAAACAAGAACAACAACTACTAATTCATCAGCTAATATATTTCCGAAAAGTCGAAAACTAAGCGATAAGGGTTTTGTAAAATCTTCTAAGATGTTAATCGGTAAAAGGATTGGAGTTGGTTGGATGTATTTACCAAAATAAGCCAATCCTTTTTTAGAAATACCCGCATAGAAATAGGCTACTGACGTAAGTAAAGCTAATGCAACAGTAGTATTTATATCATTTGTGGGTGCAGCTAATTCTCCATGAGGTAACTTTATAATTTTCCAAGGCAAAAGAGCCCCTGACCAATTCGAAACAAAAATAAATAGGAACAAAGTTCCAATAAACGGAACCCACGGACCATATTCTTCTCCAATCTGAGTTTTGCTCACGTCTCGGATGAATTCAAGGACATATTCAAAGAAATTCTGACCGGACGTTGGAATAGTTTGCGGATTTCTAACAACTAGAATGGTTGAAATTAATAAGATTGCAATTACAACCCAAGAGGTAATAAGTACTTGAGCATGCACTTGAAAATCCCCTATTTGCCAATAGAAATGTTGACCTACTTCGACAGCAGATATATCATAGATTAATGTGTTGATGTAACATAATAGAACATTCATATTGCCCTGCCCTCTAAAAAATAGATATATATAACTTGAAAGGGAATTATTTTGATTCAACCATTTCCTTATTTGACTTTCATTGCCTTTTCTATTTTGAATACCTACTAATCACAAAATATTTCTTTTTGCACAATTTTGTAATGCTATAATAACCGATTCCATAAATCTATGACCGCCCAACCAAATCGAACAATTTCTTTATCTTATTATTAATCAAAAATTTCGTATATAGCTAGAACTAGAACGACCCTCACAAATTGCAAAAACTAATTTGTTAAGAATTAATCGGATTGAAGCTATAGCATCATCATTAGCTGGAATCGAAATATCTGCTAGATCTGGGTCACAATTTGTATCGATTAAACAAATCGTTGGAATTCCCAAAGTGATACATTCTTGAAGAGCCGTATATTCTTCTTGCTGATCAACGATTATTACTATATCGGGTAACCCTGTCATATATTTTATGCCACCCAAATATGTTTCCAAATGAGATAATTGTCTCTTGAACATAGCGGCATCTCTTTTTGGAAGAGAGTTCAGTTTCCCTGTCTTTTGCTCCGTTCTCAAGTCCCTGAACTTACGAAGTCTCGTTTCTGTAGTATACCAATTCGTTAACATACCTCCGAGCCATTTTTTATTAACATAATGACATCGAGCTCTTATTGCAGCCCGTCTTACTGAATAGGCTGCTTTTTTTTTTGTACCAACAATTAAGAATTGTTTTCCTATGCGTGCTGCATCAAAAACCAAATCACAAACTTCTGATAAAAAACGAGCAGTTCGGGTAAGATTTGTAATATGAATACCTTTACGCTTTGCCGATATAAAAGGTGCCATTCGAGGATTCCATTTCCGAGTATCATGGCCAAAATGAACTCCAGCTTCCAGCATCTCTTCCAAAGTTATGTTCCAATATCTTTTTGTCATTTATCCCCACACGTTTTTTTTTTTAAGTGAAAAGAGACCAGGTATCCTGAAATAGCAATAAAAAATTGTTCCGATGGAACCTTCTCTTTTCTAGACGATTGGCCGTTAATATAGAATCAGGTGATTCATTTTTTTCTATTTATTATACTTTATTACCAAAATTACCCAATCAAATGACTGCATTTAAAGGGATGAATTGAATGCTTCCTAAAAGCGCATTCAATCCTATAGTTCTAATGTATCACAGAAAATTATTTGAAATGAAAAGAATCAAATAAATTTCTGTGATGGAACAAAAGATTTCGAATTTCTACTTCGAATAATTTTTTTTTTTTCAAGGTAATTTTGTTATATTGCCTTGACCGTGAACGGTGCATTATTCTTTTGAATCCGGTACCAACGGGTATCATTCCCCCTAAAACAACATTCTCTTTAAGACCTTTCAACCAATCAATACGACCCCGAAGAGCGGCTTTTGCTAAAACTCTAGCAGTTTCTTGAAAACTCGCTTCGGATATGAAACTTTGAGTATTCAGAGATGTTTTTGTTATTCCCAATAATAAAGCTCGGTAACAAATTGCTTCTTCCAAGGCACGCCCAGTTCGTTCTGCTCGCAATAATCCAATTAATTCACCAGGTAAAAATACATTAGACATTCCATCTTCTGAAACCAAGACTTTGGATGTTATTTGACGCACAATAATTTCGATATGTCTATTATGGATGTGTACTCCCTGGGATCGATAAACCTTTTGGATTTTATTAACCAAAGAAATACGACTTTGCGCTATAGTTAGCTCAGCACCAATCAAGAATCCCCAAGGAATGCCGAGAATTCTTGTTATACACTCATTCCAAGCATCAATTCTTTTTTCGAGATTCATCGATATTGAATCAATCGAACGTATTTCTAATATCTGTTCCACTTTTGGAAGACCTTGTGTTATATCACCGGATCTCGATTTTTCATATATGAATGTAACTAAAATATCTCCTTGATCAAGGATTTCTCCATAATGGCCATGAATGGTTGCTTCTGGAGTCGCCAAATATGGGTTAGCCGATCTTATTATTACAGAATCCATTTGAACAGTTATAACTTGACCCGATTTTAGTTTTAGATGTGGTCCATTTTTCATTTTAGCTATACATATATTTTCACAAATAAATTGTCCAAGACTAATTATTGTAAACGTTTTTTCACAATAATAATGATGGAGAAAATACCAATTCAAATGGAATGGATTAAAAACGATATTACTGTCTAGATCGGGTTTAAAAATTTTATCATTTTCGTCCATTAAATAATATTTAATTACTTGAAAAATTTCCGTTATTTTGTCAAGTTGGAAATTTTTCATTATTGATATTTGATTATGAGTTATTAAATGGTAAAGTGAATAAAAATTTCCAACTTGACGGGCTATTCCTAAAGGACCTAATGAATTATTATTATTAATTGGAATTTTAGGATTTTTTTTTATCCCATTGTGATATTTAACATTGTTGAATGGTCTTATTTGAAAACAATTAGATGATGACAAAATTATCCAAGATCGGCATTCCTTATTTCTATTCAACAACATACGAATAGTTCCGTGATTTTGGCTAAGT